CCACTGTAGTGTCCGAGTAGATACTGTTACTTTCTCTCGAACCATAATAATATTCAAATAATTGAATCATTTTTTTCTCTTGTTTATCTTGAAATCTCTTCAATTTTTATTTCTACACACGTCGCTTTTTCGGAGGTCTACAGCCATTATGTGGCATAGGGGTTACATCCCGCACAAAAGTTAATAGTATACCACTTCTGCGAATAGCGCGTAATGCCGCGTCTCTTCCGAGACCCGGTCCTTTTATCATGACTTCTGCTCGTTGCATACCTTGATCCACTACTGTACGAATAGCTTTTCCTGCTGCGGTTTGAGCAGCAAAGGGCGTCCCCCTTCTTGTACCCTTGAATCCACAAGTACCGGCAGAGGACCAAGAAACCACTCGACCCCGTACATCTGTAACAGTCACAATAGTATTATTGAAACTTGCTTGAACATGAATAACCCCCTTTGGTATTCTCCGTGTATTCTTACGTGAACCAATACGTCCATTCTTACGTGAACCAATTCTCGGTATAGTTTTTGCCATTTTTTCATCTCATAAATATGAGTCAGAGATATATGGATATATCCATTTCGTGTCAAAAAGGACCCCTCCCTTTTTTTACCCTTTTTACTTTTACATCGGGTGTTTTAACAAGTCTGATTATCCTTGTCTTTGTTTATGTCTTGGGTTGGAACAAATTACTATAATTCGTCCCCGCCTACGGATTAGTCGACATTTTTCACAAATTTTACGAACAGAAGCTCTTATTTTCATATTTGGCATTCCTCATTTTAATTCTGAATCTAGTTTTTGGAAGAAAATAGGTTTCTTGGAATTTTTTATCTCGAATCATCTTCTCACGAAAGGAATGTTGAAGTTGATAAAAACACCTAATCTTTCGAATCCTTATTGCGAAGTCGATAAATTATACGTCCTCTGGTTGAATCATAACGACTTACTTCAATTTTAACTCTATCGCCTGGTAGTATCCGTATAAAACTACGTCGGATCTTTCCCGAAACATAACCTAGAATCATATCTTGATTATCTAAGCGAATCCGGAACATACCGTTGGGAAGGGATTCAGTAATTAAACCTTCATGAATCCATTTTTGTTCTTTCATTCCAGGTAAAGCCTCCTTGAAGTATCAATTGATGGAGGAGGAACGATATTAGACAACCCGCCCCTTTTCTTTTTGTTTTCACAAATAAGAAGTTTCGGACCCAATTCGTATATTAGAAGGATTACCATATATAACACAAAACTTCTCCACCAATTCGTTCTAGTCGAGCCTCTCGGTCTGTCATTATACCTCGAGAAGTAGAAATAATTACAATTCCCATCCCACCTAAAATTCTAGGAATTCGTTGGTAGTTCGAATAGATTCGGAGACCAGGCCGGCTGATCCGTTTTAAATTTAAAAAATTTATATAAGACCTTTTCCTATTCCTTCTATGCCGTAGGGTTAAAACCAAAAAATATTTTTTGGTTTCTTTATGTTTTCTCACGTTTTCGATAAAACCTTCTCGTAAAAGTATTTTAACAATATTTTCAGTGATATTAGTATATGCTATTCGAACCACCCTTTTTCTATCCATATCAGCATTTCGTATAGAAGTTATTATGTCAGCAATAATATCCCTACCCATGGTGAATTAAATTTCTTGGTGCTCCCCAATTTTGATATAATCAACATATTTTTTTTTACTTATTTGTTTATGAATTTAAATTTAAATTAAAGGCATATGCGTGAGACACAATCTACTAAAAATTCTGAATATATTTCTTAATCTCTTTCTTTCAAATACTTTACTATAACCAATGGTATTATCTTATTTTAGAAGACCTTACAATACCTCCGGAGCTAATGAAACTATTTTAGTAAAATTTAACTGTCTCAATTCCCGGGCAATTGCACCAAAAATTCGAGTTCCTTTGGGGTTTCCTTCTTGGTCAATGACAACCGCAGCATTGTCATCATATCGTATTATCATACCGTTATCACGTTTGAGTTCTTTACAAGTACGTACAATTACAGCTCTGACCACCTCTGATCTTGCTAGGGGCATATTTGGCACTGCGTCTTTGATCACAGCAACAATAACGTCACCGATATGAGCATATCGACGATTGCTAGCTCCTATGATTCGAATACACATCAATTCTCGAGCCCCGCTGTTATCCGCTACATTCAAAAGGGTCTGGGGTTGAATCATATCATTTTTTTAGAATCTATTCTTTCAATACAAAGCAAAGAGTGAAGAAAAAAAAAAAGAAATATTGTTTGTCCAAAGAAAGAAACCGGCACCTGTTATTGTTTTTTTATCCCCAAGACCTTTTTCTTTTGATTTTTTTTATCCCGAAATAATGAATTGAGTTCGTATAGGCATTTTGGACGATGCTATTGAAATCGCCCTTCTGGCTATATTTTCTGTTACTCCACCCATTTCATAAAGTATTCGACCTGGTTTAACAACAGCTACCCAATATTCAGGGGATCCTTTCCCCGAACC